TATTGCAATATTGTAATATTTAAATAGATGCTAATGGTAAAAGAAAAAAGGCTTCTTGATGTTTTCCTGTTTCCGGGGGGTTTACAGGAGTGACAGACATCTTAGGAGTTTTGGGGGGGTAGGGGGGGTTTAGGCGCGCAGCAAACGGGGGGTTGACAGATATCTTAGGAGATTAAACAAGAACTTTATGCTCTTGATATCAGTTATGCAATTCTTCAATGAATATCTATGAAACATGAACAGTTTTTGGATATACAGAGGACATGTTCAACCTTGTAGTAATGTTTTGTATGCACTGTGAAATGCCAGGTGAAAGGAAAAAAAAAAAAGAGAACCAGATGCACATTAGAAAGAATGCTCGGCTAGGTGGGTAACGAGGAGTATGGATTACCACCATTAACTTATGCAAGCGTCAATGAAAGTGGGGGGGGCTTCGATTAATGGCCCTGAAATAGGAACCAAATGCCAGGAATAATTCACTGTGTGAAACCCCCACGATAGTTGTCCCTCACCTTCAAGAACCGTGAGCATTAAGGAATCAACTGATGGTGGGCTCTTACTACATTATATATGGGAAAGTTGTCGGGATGGTGGGTACTTGGTATAACTTAACGGATGGAGATATGTGATCGGTCTTAAATGTCGACTGTTTTTATTCTAGTCTTGGTAAATTACATGTAATGTATATGTAAAATTTTAAAGTTTTAAGTGATGGTTTAGGGTATTAGATTTAGAGGTTTGCCCCTTTTATGTAATGGTAAATATCATTATGTGGTAAATAAATTAATGGTGAAATTACATACATGTACAAAGAAGTACTAATTGGCAGAGCTCGGCAAAGAATAGTTTAACAAGAATCCTAGCTTTGGGAGCTAGGGGCAGGGGTTAAAGTCCCTTTTCTTTGAGCGGCAGGAAGGATTTTAACCTTCGGCGTCCAGTTTACAAGACTGGTGCTCTACACTGAGCTACTGCTGCAGGAAGTTATGCAAATATTTTATTTTCTACTAGTCCGGTGATGGGTAATAAAATAAGGAAGATGAAGAAGTAGAGGAAGGATGCGATTTGACCGATAATAATGAAAGGGTGTTCGACAGGCATTCCTCCAATTCAAGTTAAGATTGCTACATCTGCGATTAGGAGCCAAAATAGAATTTGAGTAAGGGGGCGAAAGGTGAGGGCGCGGAGCTTGGAGGTGTGGAGAATTGGTACAAGCATAAGAATAAGGATAGAAAAGAGTAGTGCGAGGACACCGCCTAGTTTATTAGGGATGGAGCGAAGAATGGCGTAGGCAAAAAGAAAGTATCACTCTGGTTTAATATGTGGGGGAGTAACAAGGGGATTAGCGGGGGTAAAATTGTCTGGGTCTCCTAAGAGGTTGGGGGAAAAAAGTGAGAGGGAAATTAGTGCAATTAGTAGGAGAGCGAAGCCTAGAAGGTCTTTGTAGGAGAAGTAGGGGTGGAAGGAAACTTTGTCTGTGTCTGAGTTCAGGCCTGCTGGGTTGGTTGAGCCGGTTTCATGGAGAAAAATGAGGTGAACTATTGTTATGGCTGCAATGATAAATGGCAGAAGAAAATGGAAGGCAAAGAAGCGGGTTAGGGTTGCATTGTCTACTGAAAAGCCCCCTCAAAGTCATTGAACAAGGGAGTTACCGATATAAGGGATTGCGGAGAGGAGGTTAGTAATGACTGTGGCGCCTCAAAAGGATATTTGTCCTCACGGGAGAACATAACCTACAAATGCAGTTATTATTACTAAGAGGAGGAGGATAACGCCAACATTTCATGTTTCTTTATAGAGGTATGAACCGTAGTAAAGTCCTCGTCCGATGTGAAGGTAGATGCAGATGAAGAAAAAGGAAGCACCGTTAGCATGCATGCTCCGAATTAGTCAACCGTAGTTTACGTCTCGACAAATGTGGGCGACGGATGAAAAGGCTGTTGCGATATCTGAGGTGTAATGTATTGCAAGGAAGAGGCCCGTTAGAATTTGGGCAGCAAGGCAAAGGCCTAATAGGGAGCCAAAGTTTCATCAGGCAGAAATATTGGATGGTGCGGGGAGATCAATTAGTGCGTCATTTGCGATTTTTAGGAGGGGGTGGGTTTTTCGGAGGTTGGCCATTAAAGTTTTTGTAGTTGAATTACAACGGTGGTTTTTCAAGTCATTAGTCCTAGTTAGAGTCTTGGCAGAAACTATGGCTTATTTAATGCTTATGCTTTTGTTTGGTTTAGTGGTGGGGTTGGCGGCGGTTGCTTCTAACCCCTCGCCGTATTTTGCGGCACTAGGGTTGGTTGTGGTGGCTGGTATAGGGTGTGGGGTATTAGTGGGGCATGGAGGGTCTTTTTTGTCTTTAATTTTGTTTTTGATTTACTTAGGGGGAATGCTTGTAGTGTTTGCGTACTCAGCGGCACTTGCTGCGGAGCCCTACCCGGAGAGCTGGGGGAGTTGGCCTGTATTATGAGCTATGTTGGCATATGTTGCTGGGGCAGGGGTTGTGGGTAGTATTTTTTGAGGGGGTTGGTATGAGGGTTCTTGAGTTTTAGTGGATGAGTTTAGTGAGTTTTCTGTGTTTCGAGGGGATATCGGAGGGGTAGCGTTAGTTTATTCTGTGGGGGGAGGAATGTTGATTTTGGGGGCATGGGTGTTGTTGTTGACGCTGTTTGTGGTGTTGGAGTTAACTCGGGGTCTTAGTCGGGGGGCCCTTCGGGTTGTCTAATATAGAAGGATAAGTAGGGCTAGGGTAAAGGTGAGGAAGAAAAGGGAGAGGTAGGTTTTGATCATTCCTTGTTGGATGTTGCTGGTTGTCGTAATTATAGGGGAGTTTAAGGAGTAGACTGCTTTTGGGCCCACTTTTTCTAGTCAGGTTTGGTCGATTATTTGGGTGGCGATGGTTTGGCCTAGGAGAAGGTTAAGTTTGGGGGTGGAGCGATGAAAATTGCGGGGAAAATAGCCTAGCATGTTTGAGAAGTGGTGTGAAGCAAGGTTTGGGTGGGATTTAATTTGCTTAGTGGTGAGGGAGGCTAATTCTAGGGCGGTGAGGAGACCAATTGTTGTTACGGCAAGGGCGGCTGTTTTTAGGGGGAGGGGTATGGATATAATGGGGGTTTTTAGGGGAGTGATGTTCGAGGTAATGAGAAGGCCCGCAATAATGCTGCCTCATGCGAGTCGTTTAAGGGGGTTAATAACTGTGGGGTTGTTTTCGTTAATTGGAGAAAGAGGATTAAATCGGGGGTGGCCTATTGATACGAAGAAAATCACTCGAAGGCTGTAAACAGCTGTGAATGAGGTGGCTAGTAGGGTAAGGACTAGGGCTCAGGCGTTTAGGTAAGATGTGTTAAGGGCTTCAATAATGGCGTCTTTAGAAAAAAAGCCTGCGAGGAAGGGAGTGCCCGTGAGGGCAAGGCTTCCGATGGTTAGACATGAGGAGGTGAAGGGGGCTAAATTATGTATTCCTCCTATTTTTCGAATATCTTGCTCATCATTTAGGCTGTGAATAATTGAGCCGGAGCAGAGGAAAAGCATTGCTTTAAAGAAAGCGTGTGTGCAGATGTGAAGGAAGGCAAGTTGGGGCTGATTTAACCCAATAGTTACTATCATTAGGCCTAGTTGACTGGACGTAGAGAAAGCAACGATTTTTTTGATGTCGTTTTGGGTTAGGGCGCAAGTTGCAGTAAAAAGCGTGGTGATGGCCCCCAGGCAGAGGCAAAAAGTTAGGGCTGTTTGGTTATTTTCTAGTAATGGACTTATGCGGATTAATAAAAAAATACCTGCTACGACTATTGTACTGGAGTGCAGTAGGGCAGATACCGGCGTAGGACCTTCTATGGCAGAAGGGAGTCAGGGATGGAGGCCGAATTGGGCTGATTTGCCTGTGGCTGCAAGGATGAGGCCTATGAGGGGGAGAGTCAAATCAAAATTTTTAGATACGGAAAAGATTTGTTGTAGTTCTCATGAGTTTATGTTGGTTGCTATTCAGGCTATGGCAAGGATTAGTCCAATATCTCCGACTCGGTTGTAGAGGACTGCTTGGAGGGCGGCAGTATTTGCGTCAGTTCGGCCATACCATCAGCCGATAAGAAGAAAGGACATGATCCCCACCCCTTCCCAACCAATGAACAGTTGAAATATGTTGTTAGCTGTAACTAGAATAATCATAGCAATGAGGAAAATCAGGAGGTATTTGAAGAAGCGGTTTATAAAAGGGTCGGAGTGTATATATCAGGAAGCAAATTCGAGGATGGACCAAGTGACATATAAGGCAATGGGTGTGAAGATAATCGAGTAAATGTCAAATTTAAGGCTAATGTTGATGTCAAAAGTAAGGGTGTTTGTTCAGTTTCAGGCGGTAATAATAGTTTCAGCCCCCTCGTGGAGAAACAGAAACAGGGGGAGAAGACTAATGAAGAAGGCCATTTTTACAGCTGTTTTAACTTTAGTTAGGGCTCAGTGTGGGGGGTGCGGGTTAGGGCTGAGGGTTGTGAGAACGGGGAAGGTAAGTAGAAGAAAAATTGTAATTAAGGTGGAGGTTATAATAAGGGGGGTATGGTGCATAGCTGCTACTTGGATTTGCACCAAGAGTTTTTGGTTCCTAAGACCAATGGATGAGCTGTTATCCTTTAGAAGCTTTACGAGTGAGCCTTGGAGTCTAACCAAGGAAGCAAAAGTTAGCAGTTTCTGTTATTACGAATCTCTCTCGGTTAGCAAGAGGGTTTTAACCTCTGTTTTTAGAATCACAATCTAATGTCTTTATTAAACTATGCTGACAGGATAATCAGCCTCAAATTAGTTCGGGCTTGATGATTAAAAGCAGGAGGGGGAGGAGGTGTAATGCTATAAGTAAATGTTCTCGGGAGTGTGTTGGTTCTAAGGCCATAATGTGTGAGGGAAGGGGTCCCCGTTGAGTTGTTAGGAATATGTATAGGGAATATCCGGCAGTAATTAGAGTGCCGGCCCCTGTAAGAATAATTGTTCATCAGGACCAGTTAAATAAGGAGGTAATAATTATAAGTTCTCCCATTAGGTTTGGGAGGGGAGGGAGGGCGAGATTGGCGAGGCTGGAGACAAATCATCAGGCGGTTATAAGGGGCAGGACTGCTTGTAGGCCTCGAGCTAGCAGTAGAGTTCGACTGTGAGTTCGTTCATAGTTTGTGTTTGCTAAGCAAAATAGGGCGGAAGAAGTTAATCCGTGGGCGATTATTAGAATTAGGGCCCCGGTAAAGCCCCAGGGCGTTTGGGTAAGGATGCCAGCTGCGACGAGGCCCATGTGGCTGACAGATGAGTAGGCAATGAGCGATTTAAGGTCGGTTTGGCGGAGACAGATGGAGCCGGTTATAATTACCCCTCAGAGGGCCAAGATAATGAAAGGATAGCTGAGTTCTTTGGTTAGGGGTTCTAGCACAACTATTATTCGTATCATTCCATAGCCGCCAAGTTTTAGAAGGACGGCGGCTAGAACTATGGAGCCGGCAATTGGGGCTTCGACATGGGCTTTGGGGAGTCAAAGGTGGGCCCCGTAGAGAGGTATTTTTACCAGGAATGCCAGTAGACAGCCGGCTCACCATAGTTTGTCTGCAAGAGAGGATAATTGAAAGAAGGGACCGAATTGGAGTGTTAAGAGGGAGAGGGACCCCGAGGTGTTTTGTAGGAGGAGGAGGGCCACGAGAAGGGGGAGGGAGCCTGCTAGGGTATAAAAGAGGAAGTATGTTCCTGCATTTAGGCGTTCTGCCTGATTACCTCAACGAGTGATGATTACGAGGGTTGGGATTAGGGTAGCCTCAAATATTACATAAAACATAATTACTTCGGTTGCGCTGAAAGCCAAAATTAAGAAAATTTGCAGAAATGTGAGGAGGGTAATGTATATGCGTTGTCGGTTGAGGGGTTCTGAGGAGGTGTGGTTTTGGCTTGCAAGAATTATTAATGGGAGAAGTCAACAAGTTAGGACTAATAAGGGGGTTGAGAGGGGGTCGGTTGCTATGTAGGGGTTTATGAAGGATCAGCCTGCTTCTGGTGATTTTAGTCAAGCTAGGCTAGTCAAAGAAATAATGAGGCTATATGCTAGTGTAGTGCTCCAGAGTTGCTTGGCAGGGGTTGCTCAGGTTATTGGGAGAAGCATAATAGTGGGGATAAGAATTTTTAACATTGTAAGAGGTTAAGGCTTTGTAGTCGATCTGTGCCGTGGGTACGGGCGCTGGCAACTAGGAGGGCAAGGCCGGCACTTGCTTCACAGGCGGAAAAGGCTAATAAAAGTATTGGAGAGGCTGAAAAGCAAGTAGAATTAAGTTGAAGGGTTCAAAGGGCGAGGGCAATAAAAAGGGATAATATCATTCCCTCTAAGCAGAGGAGGGCGGAGAGGAGGTGTGTTCGGTTGAAAGCCAGGCCTGCTAGTCCTAGTATAAATATTGAGGAGAAGGCGAAGTGAGTGGGAGTCATTAGGTGGTTGTGGATTTTAACCACAAGTTCTTGAGCCGAAATCAAGGGTTTTTCTTAAACTAACAACCTATTCTGCTCATTCAAGGCCGCCTTGGGTTCACTCGTAGATTAGGCCTAGCGTGAGAAGAGCAAGGATGATAAAAGCTCAACTAAATGTTATTAGGGGGGTGGAAAGTTGATCGCCTCATGGAAGAGGGAGGAGGAGTGCGATTTCTAGATCAAAGAGGAGGAAGAGAATGGCAACGAGAAAAAAGCGAAGGGAAAAGGGTAAGCGGGCTGACCCTAGGGGATCAAACCCGCATTCGTAGGGCGAGAGTTTTTCGTGGTCAGGGTTTATTTGAGGGAGTCAGAAGGAGACGGTGATAAGAATGGTGGAAAGTAGGGCAGAAATAACAATTGTTGCTGTAACCAGGTTCATTACTTTTCCTTGGGCTTTAACCAAGACTCGGTGATTGGAAGTCACATGTACTAACTTTAATACTAGAAAAGTATGAGCCTCATCAATAAATTGAGATGTAGAGGAATAGTCAGACGACGTCTACAAAGTGTCAGTATCAAGCAGCGGCTTCAAACCCAAAATGGTGTTGTGATGTAAAATGATACTGAATTTGTCGTAGTAAACAGATAGTTAGGAAAGTAGAGCCAATAATGACGTGGAGGCCGTGGAAGCCCGTGGCTACAAAAAATGTGGAGCCATAAACACCATCTGCAATTGTAAAGGGGGCTTCGTAGTATTCTATTGCTTGCAGAAGGGTAAAATAAAACCCTAGGAGAATTGTTAGGGCTAGGGCTTGAATGGCTTCTTTTCGGTGCCCCTCTGTAATGCTGTGGTGGGCCCAGGTAACGGTAACACCGGAAGCTAGAAGAACAGCTGTGTTTAGTAGGGGGACTTCAAATGGGTTTAGGGTGGAGATGCCAGTGGGGGGTCAGCATCCTCCTAGTTCAGGGGTGGGGGAGAGGCTTGAGTGATAGAACGCCCAGAAGAACCCAAGGAAAAAGAAAACTTCTGAGGTAATAAATAGAATTATGCCATAGCGAAGGCCTTTTTGGACAGGGGGTGTGTGATGACCTTGAAATGTGCCTTCTCGAATGATGTCGCGTCATCATTGGTTTATAGTCAAAAGAAGGAGGGCAAGTCCTATAAGTATAAGGGTAGTATCGTGGAAGTGTATTCAGATTGCTAAACCAGAGGTTATTAGGAAGGCGGCTGCTGCTCCTGTTAGGGGCCATGGGCTGGGGTCTACTATATGATATGCGTGTGCTTGATGGGCCATTAGACGTTTTCTTGAAGGTAGAGGCTTAAAAGGAGAACAAATACATAAGCCTGAATTATGGCGACAGCCACTTCTAGCAGTGTTAGTAAGAAAAGAAGTATGGTTGTTAGGAGGGCAACGGTTGGTATTAGGGGGAGGAGAACGGCGGCAGCTGTGGCGATTAGTTGAATAAGGAGGTGGCCAGCTGTTAAGTTTGCTGTAAGTCGAACACCTAAAGCCAAAGGTCGAATAAACAGGCTAATAGTTTCGATAATAATTAGGACTGGGATAAGGGGCACGGGGGTTCCTTCTGGGAGTAGGTGGCCAAGAGCATGTGTGGGCTGATAACGTATACCAATAATTACTGTGGCTAGCCAGAGAGGTACGGCGAATGCTATGTTAAGGGAGAGTTGTGTTGTCGGTGTGAAAGTATAGGGCAATAGTCCTAGTATATTAAGTGTAATAAGGAAAAGCATTAAGGAGGTAAGAAGGACTGCTCATTTATGGCCCCCCAGGCTTAAAGGCTGGAAAATTTGCTGAGTGAAGCGGTTAATAAACCAGCTTTGAAGTGTTAAGAGGCGGTTGTTTAGTCAGCGGGCGGTGGGCTTAGGGTAGAGGATTCAGGGTAATGATAAAGCAAGGGCAATAAGGGGAATGCCCAGGTATGTGGGGCTTATAAATTGGTCGAAGAAGCTTAGTGTCATGGTCAGTTTCAGGGCTCTGTTTTAGGTTTTTCGGTGCTTTTGGGAGTTGGTTCATTTGGGAAAGTGTGGGCTAAGACTTTGGGGGGAAGGACTGTTAAAAAGATTAGTCAGGAGAAGGCTAGGATGGCAAATCAAGGGGCAGGGTTGAGTTGTGGCATTTCGCTAAGGGTGTTTGGAAGGCACCAATCTTTAGCTTAAAAGGCTAACGCTGTTTCCTGTTTAGCTTCTTAGCGAAGCGTCTTCAAGTATTAAAGATGATCAGTTTTCGAAGTGTTCTAGAGGGACTGCTTCTACTACGATAGGTATAAAACTGTGGTTTGCGCCACAGATTTCAGAGCATTGGCCGTAGAAGATTCCCGGTCGTGCTGCAATAAATGCTGTTTGGTTAAGACGTCCTGGGACTGCATCCATTTTTACCCCAAGACTTGGGACTGCTCAGGAGTGAAGGACATCTTCAGCTGAGACTAAGATTCGGATTGGAGATTCAGCTGGAACCACCATTCGATGGTCAGCTTCTAGAAGACGGAATTGCCCGGGGGTGAGGTCTTGTGTGGGGATCATATAAGAATCAAAGCTAAGGTCTTCGTAGTCAGTGTATTCATAGCTTCAGTATCATTGGTGGCCTATTGCTTTAATAGTTAGATGAGGGTCGTTGATTTCGTCTATAAGGTAAAGGATTCGGAGGGAGGGAAGGGCAATAAGGATCAGAATGATGGCAGGGAGCAGGGTTCAGATAATCTCGACTTCTTGAGAGTCTAGAATAAGCTTATTAGTTAGTTTAGCGGTTACTATAACCACAATAATATAAAGTACGAAAGTGCTAATGAGAAAAACAATTATTAAGGCGTGGTCGTGGAAGTGAAGAAGTTCTTCTATCACAGGGGAAGCTGCATCTTGAAATCCTAGTTGAGAGGGATGTGCCATTATACAAGATACGTGGGGTTTTAACCCGCAATTTTGCCTTGACAAGGCAATGTAATTTTCTGTTTTACTAGTATCTTATAAAGAAAGTGGCAGAGCGGCTATGTGGTTGGCTTGAAACCAATTTATGGAGGTTCAATTCCTTCCTTTCTCGTTAGGGGTTAATGTTTTGGGTAGGTCTGTTGAACTTGCACGAAAGCTGGCTCTTCAAAGGTGTGGTAAGGGGGAGGGCAACCATGTAGTCATTCTGGGTTTGTTGAAATAAATTCAACTGCTAGTACTTCTCGTTTAGCGATAAAAGCTTCTCAAATAATAAACAGGAATATAACGACGGCCACGAGGGAAATTATTGAGCCGATGGAGGAAATTGTGTTTCAGAGGGTGTAGGCGTCTGGGTAGTCTGAGTATCGACGAGGCATGCCTGCTAAACCAAGAAAGTGTTGTGGGAAAAAAGTGAGGTTTACGCCCAGGAACATTACTGCGAAGTGAACCTTGGTTCATGTGTCGTGGAGGGTATAGCCTGAAAATAGGGGGAATCAGTGGACGAAGCCTGCGACGATCGCGAATACGGCACCCATTGAGAGGACATAGTGGAAGTGAGCAACTACATAGTATGTGTCGTGAAGTATAATATCAAGTGATGAGTTGGCTAAAATAATACCTGTTAGGCCCCCTACTGTAAATAGGAAAATAAACCCCAATGCTCAGAGAAAAGGGGTTTCTCATTTAATTAAGCCTCCGTGCAGGGTGGCTAGCCAGCTAAAGACTTTAACCCCTGTGGGAATGGCAATAATCATAGTTGCCGAAGTAAAGTAGGCTCGAGTGTCTACATCTATCCCCACAGTGAACATGTGATGGGCCCATACAATAAAGCCTAGAAAGCCGATGGCCATTATAGCTCAGACTATGCCTATGTAGCCGAAGGGTTCTTTTTTGCCGGCATAGTAGGCGACAATGTGGGAGATTATGCCAAATCCTGGGAGGATAAGGATGTAGACTTCGGGATGGCCAAAAAATCAAAATAAATGTTGGTAAAGAATGGGATCCCCCCCTCCTGCCGGGTCAAAGAAGGTTGTGTTTAGGTTTCGATCGGTTAGAAGTATAGTGATGCCGGCGGCGAGGACGGGGAGGGAGAGGAGGAGGAGAATAGCAGTAATTAGTAGGGCTCAGACAAACAGGGGTAGTTGGTAGTAGGAGACGGCTGGGGGTTTTATGTTAATGATCGTAGTGATGAAGTTAATTGCCCCCAAAATAGATGAGACTCCAGCTAGGTGGAGGGAAAAAATAGTTAAGTCAACTGAGGGGCCCGCGTGTGCTAGATTGCCCGCTAGTGGGGGATAAACGGTTCACCCTGTCCCAGCCCCAGCTTCAACTCCTGAGGAGGCAAGGAGGAGGAGGAATGAAGGGGGGAGAAGCCAAAAGCTTATATTATTCATTCGGGGGAAGGCTATGTCTGGGGCGCCAATCATAAGAGGAATCAGTCAGTTGCCGAAGCCTCCAATCATAATGGGTATAACTATAAAGAAAATTATTACAAAGGCGTGGGCAGTGACGATTACATTGTAGATTTGGTCGTCTCCAAGGAGCGAGCCGGGTTGGCTGAGTTCTGCTCGAATCAGTAGGCTTAATGCTGTGCCCACCATTCCAGCTCAGGCACCAAATACTAGATAAAGGGTGCCGATATCTTTGTGATTAGTCGAGAAAAATCAACGTGTGATTGCCACAGGTAAGATGGCTGAGAGCTAAGCGGTGGATTGTAGCCCCATGGACAGAGGTTAAAATCCTCTTTTTACCAGCTCCGAGGTGTTTTACACATCAGATTGCAAATCTGAAGTGGCAGGCTAACACCTGCCGGGGCTTTCCCCGCCCATTTTTTGAAACTGGGCGGGGAAAGTAGACAGATGCTCGCTGGTTTGGGCGCTTAGCTGTTAACTAAGAGTTTGTAGGATCGAGGCCTTCTTGTCTAGTAAGGCTTTAGCTTAATTAAAGTGTCTGTTTTGCATGCAGGAGATGTGGGGTAGTATCCCGCAAGTTTTATCAGGGGCTGAGAGATTCTCACTCTCGCTTAGGGCTTTGAAGGCTCTTGGTCTGGTGTTAACCTAAGCTCCTATGGAGAAAGTAGGGCTATAGCGGCGGGAGTGAGGGGGAGGAGGTAGATGGTTGTGGAAGTTGCGATGGCCAAAGGGAGAGTAGTCTGGGAGGGGGTGAATCGTCAGGGGGAAATAGCTGTGAGGGTGTTGGAGGATGTGGTAAGGGTCATTGCGTAGGATAGACGAAGGTAGAAGTAAAGGCTGAGGAGGGCTGTGAGGGCGGCAAGGGTTGCGGTAGGGGCCAGTTCTTGTTTGGTTAATTCTTGAAGAATTAGTCATTTTGGTATAAAGCCTGTGAGAGGGGGTAGTCCTCCTAATGAAAGGAGGATGAGAGGGGTGAGGGCGGTGAGGGCGGGGAATTTTGTTCAGGATGTTGCGAGTGTGTTGATGTTGGTGGCATTGTTGATTTTAAAGATTAGGAAAGCTGAGGCTGTTATAATAAAGTATGCTATAAGGGTAAGTAGGGTGAGTTGGGGGGAGAATTGGAGGACTAGGATCATTCATCCAAGGTGGGCAATAGATGAATAGGCTAGGATTTTGCGTAATTGGGTTTGGTTGAGTCCACCTCATCCGCCGACAAGGGTAGAAGTGAGGCCTAAGAAAATTAATAGTTTTGAATTAGTGGGTTGAATTTGAAGGAGGAGGGCGAAAGGTGCGAGTTTTTGTCAGGTTGATAGAATAAGGCCTGTGGTAAGGTTGAGGCCTTGGAGGACTTCTGGAAGTCAGGCATGCAGGGGGGCTAGACCAATTTTTAGTGCGAGAGCAAGGGTAATAAGGGTCGTGGGGAGGGGGTGGGAGATTTGTTGGATGTCTCATTGTCCTGTAAGCCAGGCATTAATAGTGCTTGCAAATAGTAAGGTGGCTGCAGCTGCGGCTTGGGTGAGGAAATATTTTGTTGAGGCTTCCACTGCTCGAGGGTGGTGTAGTTGGGCTATAAGGGGAATAATGGCGAGGGTGTTAAGTTCCAGGCCTATTCAAGCAAGGAGTCAATGGGAGCTTGCAAATGTAATTGTGGTGCCTAGGCCTAATCCAAAAAGAAGAATTGCTAGGATATAGGGATTCATTAGTAAAGGAAGGAGTTTAACCAACATTTTTGGGGTATGGGCCCAAAAGCTTATTTAGCTGACTCTACTAGGAAGTGGTGTAGTGGAAGCACTAAGAGTTTTGATCTCTTCAGGTAGGGTTCGAGTCCCTTCTTTCTAAGGAGCGGGAGGGGTTTTAACCCTCATGATTCACTCTATCAAAGTGACCCTTTGGTTCAGGCACGGCTCCAGCTAAAGCTGGGGGGGAAGTCCAGTAAATGCAATAGGGAGGGCTAAGTGTCAAATTACGAGTGCAAGGGTTAAAGGGAGGAAATTTTTTCAAATTAAGTGTATTAATTGATCATAACGAAATCGAGGGTAGGATGCGCGAACCCAGAGGAAGAGAACGGACAGGAGGGTTGCTTTGAGCATGAGATTAGTTGTGGTTAGTTCTGGGGTTAGGTGGGAGATGGAGGTGCCTAGGAAAAGAGTTGCAGAGAGGGTATTTATTAAGAGAATATTAGCATATTCAGCAAGAAAAAATAGGGCGAAAGGTCCTCCAGCATATTCTACGTTGAAGCCAGAAACAAGTTCTGACTCGCCTTCTGTGAGGTCAAAGGGGGCGCGGTTGGTCTCGGCTAATGTTGAGATGTATCATATTATTGCTAAGGGTCAGGCAGGAAGTAGGAGTCAGGTACTTTCTTGGGCGGTACTAAAGGTTTGAAGTGTAAATCCGCCTGTAAAAATAATTGCGTTGAGGAGGATTAGTCCTAGACTTACCTCATAAGAAATAGTTTGGGCAACGGCTCGAAGGGCCCCGATGAGGGCGTATTTTGAATTGGAGGCCCAGCCAGAGCCAAGAATGGAGTAGACTGCTAAGCTTGAGAGGGCAAGAAGAAATAGAATGCCTAGGTTGAGATCTGCTAGGGGGAAAGGTAGGGGTATAGGGGTTCAGAGGGTAAGTGCGAGGGTTAGGGCTAGTATAGGAGTAAGAAGAAATAAAATGGGGGAGGAGGTGGAGGGGCGTACGGGTTCTTTTATGAATAGTTTTAAACCGTCTGCAATTGGCTGGAGGAGGCCGTATGGTCCAACAATGTTGGGGCCTTTGCGTAATTGCATGTAGCCGAGGACTTTGCGTTCAACCAGTGTTAGGAGGGCGACAGCTAGGAGAACAAAGATCATGAGAATAAGGGGGTTTAAAATGGAGGAAAAAAGTGTTGAAAGCATGGTTAGGGGGAGGATTTGAACCTCCGTTGAAAGGGTTTAGGCCTTTTGCAGTAGCCGGGCTCTGCCACCTTAACAGGCTATTTTCTCAAGCTTGGTGGACTATGCCCTGTTGCTTACTTTAGTTGTTGTCATTAAGTAAGGGGGAGGCGTGCTTAGAGCATGGGCCTCTTTTTTTCGGTCCTTTCGTACTGGAAAAAATCATATCATAGATAGAAACTGACCTGGATTGCTCCGGTCTGAACTCAGATCACGTAGGACTTTAATCGTTGAACAAACGAACCCTTAATAGCGGCTGCACCAATAGGATGTCCTGATCCAACATCGAGGTCGTAAACCCCCTTGTCGATATGGGCTCTAGAAGGGGATTGCGCTGTTATCCCTAGGGTAACTCGGTTCGTTGATCGGCTGTGCCGGATCATTTATGGTCAGATGTTCTGTTGCTCAGGGTTGTGGCCCCGGGCTGTGGGAGCAAGTACTCCTAGTCCACATGGGGGTTTTTTATTTCCCCGCGGTCGCCCCAACCAAAGGCATGATGAGCAGGGCCTAGTTAGTTTAGCCTTTTGTTTTAGAGTGCTTAACATAGTCTGCCCTAGTGCCTAAAGCTCCATAGGGTCTTCTCGTCTTATGGAAAAATCCCCGCTTCTGCACGGGGAGATCAATTTCATTGACAGGAAAAAGGAGACAGTTGAGCCCTCGTGATGCCATTCATACAGGTCTTCATTTAAAGGACAAGTGATTGCGCTACCTTTGCACGGTCAAAATACCGCGGCCGTTAAACTTATAGTCACTGGGCAGGCGGGACCTCTTATGTTTTGTATTTCAAGAGGCGATGTTTTTGGTAAACAGGCGAGGCTCGGTATTTGCCGAGTTCCTTCTTTTTCTTTTAGTCTTTCCTATGAAGCACACCAGTGTGGGGTTAACGGTTTGGTGTTGGATGTTTTTCTAGTAATTTGTTTTTTATCCAAGCCCCTCTTGGTTTGGGGCCGTTAATTTTCGGTGGGGGTTCGTTCCGATGTACGTGTGTGCAGGGAGAAAGGCAGAATCTTTCTTATTACTCATATTAGCATAATTTCTTCCATGTTTATGGAAAAGCCTGATAAAATTAGGGGATTAAGATAGAATCGTCAGTATTAGAGGAATGTTTTATGCTTAAGCTTTAACGCTTTCTGTTCAGATGGCTGCTTTTAGGCCCACTGGGGCATTTACCTTTATTTATTATGATCTTTATCCTACTGAAAAAATTGTATTTTCCATCAAAGGGGCTGGACCCCCTTTGATTAACTCTTTTAAGTTCTCGGTACCTGTGGGAGGATTGGCCGGAGGTGGGAGGAGAATTTAAAAGGCTGAACTTCTATTCAATTTTCAGGCAACCAGCTATAACTAGGTTCGGTAGGTCTGTCACCTCTACTCGGAGCTCNTCNCACTCTTTTGCCACAGAGACGGGGGTGCCCTATATTTAGGCTGTCTCGGAGTAGCTCACTTAGTTTCGGGGTATTAAACTATAGTTCTTTTTGCTTAAGTGTTTCTTGCTAAATCATGATGCAAAAGGTACGAGGGGGAAGCTCTGCTTTTTGGTGCTTTACTGGGTTGTTTCATTTCTTTTTCAGCTTTCCCTTGCGGTACTTTTTCTATTGCTTCTAGGCCCTTTTCCGTCGCCCGTACTTAGGGGGTAAAATGGTTTGTTGTAATAGGAAGGGGTTTTTAGGGGTATTAATAATTGTGGGTTGGTATTGTTGGATTGAGCTAGCTATTGGGCGTCAGGGTAACCCGATTTGCACGGGGGACTTCTCGGTGTAAGAGAGATGCTTTGCTGTCTTAGCTACACCCTGATTTTTCCAAGTGCATCTTCCGGTACACTTACCATGTTACGACTTGCCTCCCCTTTGCCAAAAAAAGGTATTGTGAATTTTGATGTGTCGGCCCGGGGAGAGTGACGGGCGGTGTGTGCGCGCTTTAGGGCCAGTTTCAGCAAAACACTCTATTTTTTGCTTACTGCTAAATCCTCCTTCTAATGTACTTTTCATTACATTGTTCGTGTTCCCTGAAAGTAGGGAATGTAGCCCATTTCTTCCCCTCTCATATGCTACACCTCGACCTGGCGTTTTGGGTTTTACTAATCTTGCTTACTATGATGCCTTCACAGGGTAAGCTGACGACGGCGGTATATAGGCGGAAATGACAAGAGAGGGTGAGGTTTAACGGGGGGTATCGGTTCTAGAACAGGCTCCTCTAGGGGGGTCTAAAGCACCGCCAAGTCCTTTGGGTTTTAAGCTAACGCTCGTAGTCCCCTGGCGGATAGCGGGTGTAGTGGTGCTATCAAAGTTTAGGGCTGGGCATAGTGGGGTCTCTAATCCCAGTTTGTTCCGCAGCTTTCGTGGAGTCGGGAGGGGTAAAGCCACTTTCGTGGTGGGACTTCATGCCTTCGGAAACGTATGACAGCTCTGAAGGTGTTCGGCTTTAGTTTGGTGTTTTCCCTTAACCACTCTTTACGCCGGCGCCTGTCAACTTGGGCCTCTCGTATAACCGCGGTGGCTGGCACGAGTTTTACCGGCCCTCTTGGCTTTAACTAAGTCAAGCTTTCGCTTAGGGCTTAATGTCTATCACTGCTGAATTCCCTTGAGGGTGTGGCTGAGCAAGGTGTTGTGGGCTATAAGTATGTGCCTGATACCAGCTCCTTGTTCTCGGGCAGAGAACTGTGGGCGTTCTCACGGGGGTGCTGAGACTTGCATGTGTAAGTATGGCCTAAGCTGACAGTAAAGTCAGGACCAAGCCTTTGTGCTTACGGGACCTTTCTAGGGTCCGTCTTAACATCTTCAGTGTTATGCTTTAGTTAAGCTACGCTAGC